TAAGGGGTCTATAGAACGAATCGCACTTTTACCACTAAACTATACCCGCTACAATACCATTATTGTATATAAAAGGATCTTTTGTCGAACAAGGGAATCAGTCATAATTATGAAATAGGGTCATAATTTTACGATAATTAGAGTGTTGACATGTTTCGTAAGAGGCCCCCTAATGAAATTAAGAAAAGGGGGCGAATCTCATTTTTGGATTTTGTTTTTGCTGAAGGTATTTTGACAGATACATCTCGACAAAATTACTAAATTCATAACACAAAAATGCATTGTGCAAGAATCCACAGTTACATACCTTTTTTTAGATACGTTACTCGAAAACAAAAGAAGGAGTAATAAAAATTGACTTTTCCTATGATATAGAACCAAAATGATATAAGATCAAAAAGTCATTTTTATTTATGTTTGATCATGTTTAAATTAATTACAAGTTTCTTTTAAATCAAATACATTCAAATAAATCATTGTTATCCAGGATTCATGGAAAAAAAGAGCCATGCCAGTACCTAGCTGGGCTCTAGTTTTATAAAAAACAAACTAAAAATTTAAATAAATAATTATAATTTAATATAGAATTATGAATAGAAATGAAATAGAAAAAAAAAAAAGAGAGATAAGATATATCAAATAAGAATCAAATAAGATATAAAGAAGTCTTTTTTTCAATCCCTACTTTTTGTTCTTTTTGTTTATGCGATGTATCATAAACATAATAATTCCATTTTTTGAATTGGGGAGAGATGGCTGAGTGGACTAAAGCGTCGGATTGCTAATCCGTTGTACGAATTTTTGTACCGAGGGTTCGAATCCCTCTCTTTCCGTTTCCGTTTATTGATGACATTTTTTCTTTTGAATTTTTGGAGTTTAATTTTTTTTACTAGTTAAAGATGTAAAATAGATAGAAAAGCGAAAAAGATTCCAAAATCCAGGACAAGTAAGGAAAACAAACAAAAAATTTCTTATTCTTCACGTCCAGGATTACGTCCTGGATCATTAGATAGGAATCCAAAGATGAAAAGAGAAACAAAGAATATCACTATCGTGTAAACAAATAGTTTTAGAGTAAGCATTACAAAATCTCCAAGATAATTTAAAAAAAAACGACAGAGAAAGAGAATAGATTCTCTTCTATTTTACATTATGTTTCCTTTGATACTAAGTTTCTAAGAAATGAAGTGATTTCGAGGAAAAAAAAAACTTAGGAAAGTCATTTTTGGTGGTGGACTCAAATATAATAATAGGATTATGATTTATTAATGGAAAAAACGGAAATGATGAGATGGTCCGGATTTTTCTTGTCTATCAAAAAATTTGAATATTGGAATCAAGGATTCACACTCTAAGACTTATCTGATCTTATAAAATGTTAAAATGTTTGAATTTTTGTTTTCGAAGAAATTTTGAATTTTTTTAGGACATTATTCAAATTAAAGATCTCATCGAAAACTTACAGCAGCTTGCCAAACAAAAGCTAAGAGAAAAAAGAGTAAGGGTATTACTGGCATAAAATCTACAATTGGATTCAAAAAAGCATAGGCTTCAGGTAATTTCGCCAAGAAAAAACTACTTGAATAAAGGGCAGAGTGAATACAAATACAGACCAAGCTAAAGATATTAAGCATAACAAAAATGTTGTTCTTTAAGAAAATGAATTGTATTTTTGCTTTTTTTGAATTCGAATTTTTATTGTATTTTATTATATATATATATTTATTTATTATATATATTTATTATATATGATTTATTATATGATTTAGTATAATTGTTATTTATTATACTTTTCTATTAAGAATTTGATATTAAAGAAATATATAGAATATATAATAATAAAATATAAAATAATTGAAATATAAATAACTCAAATATGGAATTCATATTTATAAATGAGTAATAAAACTAAAAAAAATGAATCAAATAAGATCAGACTCCCCAATCCCTTTTTGGATTTGAACTGCATAAGTTCAAATGCAGTTCAAAATCTTTTCATTCTAAAATTAAAAATCGAAGAAATCTTACTTTCATACAATATCTTAATTGAATTCTATGTAATGATCAATAAATTAAGTTTCATTTGATTAAAATCCTCGCAATAATTTATTCTATAGAATAAATTGAAAACTGGAATTGACGAACAACCAGTAATAGTATTTATTAGTGTGGAATCGAAAATGGGGCGTGGCCAAGTGGTAAGGCAACGGGTTTTGGTCCCGTTATTCGGAGGTTCGAATCCTTCCGTCCCAGATAATATCTATTCATGATATATACCTATTTGAATACAAATTGTATATCCGAATAAAGATAGCCCCTTCTTTATTTTATTTTTTGAAAAAAAAAAATTCATTTTTTAGATTTACAAACTATGTTCAAACTATGAAAATAGAATAGAAAATTTATTCATACAATATCGAATTAATTTGTTTTTTTATACTTCTTTACTTTCGAAATTTAATTGTCCAGTGATATAGAAGGAAAACCTAGAAGTAGAAAATATAGATTATTATATATTGATTGAATCAATGACTATGCACGATTTGAGAATTGAATCAATTACATACCAGATCAAGAATGTTATGGTAAAACATCGTTTCAAACGATGTGGTAAAAAGCAACGTGCGACTTGAAAGAAATGAAGTAATTGGGTCCATAAATATAATAGCCCCTATGAGGTTTTTTCCTTATTTATTCATTGATTAAAAAAATATAATCATTGAAAATCGAATAAAAATTAGAATCTTTTTTTTTAATACCCACCCACTCGCTCATTATTATTATCAGTTATTAATCCTAGTGATTGCATTTATATACTTATAATATTTAATATTGATAGTAAATAAATGACAGAGAATATGAAAAAGAAAATAGTTATATAATTTTGCATCGAATGACTATTCATCTATTGTATTTTCATGTAAATAGAGGAAAAAGCTCTATGGAAAAACGGAATTTCCTATCTGATAAAACTTTTTTCGTTAGGGATAGTAATAGCAAAAGTTATTCCATATATTTTGCTATTAAAAATCATATTTTGGAGATTGACAATGATCATTCTTTTCTAAATGAACCACCAATTTTTTTCTCTAGTTATAAGAGTGATGATGATCATTACTTGTATGATACTAAATCTAATTGGAATAATAAAATTAATAGTTGCATCGAAAGTTATCTTCGTTCTCAAATCTGTATTGATAGTTACATTTTAGGTGATAGTGACAAATATAATGACAGTGACTTTCATAGTTACATTTATGGTAAGGTCAGAAATAGTAGTGAAAGCAAGAGTACTAGTATAATAACTAGCACGAATGATACAAATGATAGTGATTTTACTAAAAGAGAAAGTTCTAATGATCTCGATCACACTCAAAAATATAAGCATTTGTGGATTGAATGCGAAAATTGTTATGGATTAAATTATAAAAAATTTTTGAAATCCAAAATGAATATTTGTGAACACTGTGGATATCATTTGAAAATGAGCAGTTCAGATAGAATCGAACTTTTGATTGATTCAGGTACTTGGAATCCTATGGATGAAGACATGGTCTCTCTGGATCCCATTGAATTTCATTCGGAAGAGGAACCTTATAAAACTCGTCTTGATTCTTATCAAAAAAGGACAGGATTAATGGAGGCTATTCAAACAGGCACAGGTCAACTAAACGGTATTCCTGTAGCAATTGGTATTATGGATTTTCAGTTTATGGGGGGTAGTATGGGATCCGTAGTGGGTGAGAAAATCACCCGATTAATCGAATATGCTACCAATCAACTTTTACCTCTTATTATAGTATGTGCGTCCGGAGGAGCACGTATGCAAGAAGGAAGTTTGAGCTTAATGCAAATGGCTAAAATCTCTTCTGCTTTATATGATTATCAAATCAATCAAAAGTTATTCTATGTACCGTTACTTACATCTCCTACTACTGGTGGGGTGACAGCTAGTTTTGGCATGTTGGGGGATATCATTATTGCTGAACCAAATGCTTATATTGCATTTGCGGGTAAACGAGTAATTGAACAAACGTTGAATAAGGAAGTGCCTGAAGGTTCACAATCGGCTGAATTTTTATTCCAAAAGGGCTTATTTGATTCAATCGTACCACGTAATCTTTTAAAGGAGGTTCTAACTGAGTTATTTCAGTTCCATGGTTTTTTTCCTTTGACTCAAAATGAAGAATAAAGCAGACTCTAAAATTCTTTTTTTTTTTTTTTCATTTTGAACTTCAAATAAAATAAATTATGATAGAAAAAATAAAATTTAGAACACACAAGAGAAAAGTAATAAGATAATAATAGAAAAATACTAAGAATAATAGAAAGGGTGTATTATTATACACATGTTTCTTGTAGAGATAAAGGGCGAAATTTATCTAATTATTTAGTTCTACATTTCTTATCTTTAATAAGATATTTCTTTTTATTACATTTTGTACTTTTTATTCTTTATAAATCTTATGAATTTTTTTCTTTGATTATTGATTTATTATATTCTATACTTATTATGTATAGTCAATATATAGAGTAAAAAATAGATATATATATCTATTATATATATATTCCTATATATTCATTTAGCTATACTTAGTATAATTTTAAAAATAGACTTGGTATAAGTCTATATGAATTCTAGTGATTATAGACTATCTTTATTACAATATAAGAAAATATAAGAATAATCAAAATATGAAATGAATATAACAAAAATATTAATATAACAATCAATCAACAAAAAATAACCGGTACAAATATAAAATTGAGGTACCCCATTTATGATAAACTTACCTTCCGTTTTTGTGCCTTTAGTGGGCCTAGTATTTCCGGCAATTGCAATGGCTTCTTTATTTCTTCATGTTCAAAAAAACAAGATTTTTTAGATACGGGCAATAGGGACAAGATTTTTTAGATACGGGCAGTAGGGACAAGTTTTTTTAGATAAAGTTAAATTTATTTGCTTGTATTTGTTATTCTGTTGCATTTTTTAATAACTATTCCATTAAAAAAAAAAAAAAGGAAAATACTAAATATTAGATAAGCCTTAATAAGGAAGATTTAATATAACAACAAAAATATTAATATAACAATTAACAAAAAAATAACAGGTACAAATATGAAATTGAGGTACCCATTTTATGATAAACGTTTATGTGTTTTTAGTGGGCCTTGTATTAATTGTAATGTCTGCTTTGTTGGTTAATGTTCAAAAATTCTGGGGGTCAGAAAAACATGTTTGTCGCTTACAAGACGCATGGCTTGACATTGTACCGGGGTCCCGAAAACCAATCAATTTCTTCTGGGCTTCTTTCACTCTTTTAGGTTCATTAGGGGTGTTATATATTTCAGTTTCCAGTTATTATGGTAGGAATTTTTTCTCTTTCATTTCTTCCGAATTTGTAGTTCCTTTTTTGCCACAAGGGGTCACGCTGACTTTCTATGGAATCGCGGGTCTATTTCTAAGTTTTCATTGGTGGCTTCTAATTTTTTGGAATGTGGGTAGTGGTTATAATTTTTTCGATAAAAAAAATAGAATGGTGTGTTTTTTTCGTTACGGATTTCCTGGAACATATCGTCGTATTTTTCTCCGAGTTCGTATGGAAGATATTCAGTCCCTCATACTACAAGATAACCCAGAACCTCGTAGTGGTGTCCTTTATATGCAAACTAGAGAACAGGGGAACATTCCCTTGACTCCTGTTGATTATTATTATGATAGTACTCCACGCAACGTTTTACAAAAAGCTTGGGACTTGTCCATATTCTTGAGTGTACCAATGGAAATAGTTCCATATTCTTGAGTGTATCAATGGAATGTATCAATGGAAATAGTTCCATAAAAAAAATTTCTAAAAATAAATGCTTTCTTTAAGAAAGCATTTATTTTTAGAAATTTTTAATTCATAGCTATAGTTTTTGAAACAATATTTTTCTTCTTAATTCGAATTAGCAGTGGATTCTTTCGTTTTCTTATTTGATTTCCGTATTCTTTTTTCCAAATTAAAGTAAAGAACTAACTTCTGAATTACAAATAAAAAAGCGAGAATAGATTATCCATTTCTATGAATAAATTAGAAATGGATATATATAAGCTCTATTACTTGTAATAGAACTTATGCTTGATAGAAAGATTATTATCATATATAGTTGACAAATGAGATAAAGCTGAGTTCATTAAAGACGAAAAATGGCAAAAAAGAAAGCATTCATTCCCCTTCTATGTCTTACATCTATAGTCTTTTTGCCCTGGTGCATCTCTTTTACATTTAAGAATAGTCTGGAATCTTGGGTTACTAATTGGTGGAATACGAAACAATCCGAAATTTTCTTGAATGATATTCAAGAAAAAAGTATTTTAAAGAAATTCATAGAATTCGAGGAACTGTTCCTCTTGGATGAAATGCTAAAGGAATACCCGGAAACACGTTTCCAAAATCTTCGTATTGAAATATACAAAGAAACCATCCAATTGATCAAGACACACAACCAAGAACGTATCCATACAATTTTACACTTCTCCACAAATTTAATATGTTTCCTTTTTCTAAGTGGTTATTCTATTATGGGTAATCAAGAACTCAAAATTCTTAACTCGTGGGTTCAAGAATTTCTATATAACTTAAGTGACACAATAAAAGCTTTTTGTATTCTTTTATTAACTGATTTATGTATAGGATTCCATTCAACTCATGGTTGGGAACTTATGATTGGTTCTGTCTATAAAGATTTTGGATTTACTCAGAATGATCAAATTATATCTGGTCTTGTTTCCACCTTTCCAGTCATTTTAGATACAATTTTAAAATACTGGATTTTCCGTTATTTAAATCGTGTATCTCCGTCGCTTGTAGTGATTTATCATTCAATGAATGACTGAAAAAAGGATCCACTGATCCAATTATAAAATTTCTTTTTTGTATATAAATTCAAAAATTGACTTATTCTTTTTTGTTCTATTCGTATTCTTCGTATATTCTAGGAATATTATTTCAGTAAATAGCAGAATCATGGATAGGGAACTATGCCAGTAACCTACCTAATCTTATTGTAGAAATTTTCAGGATCAATGATTGGACCATGCAAACTAGAAATGCTTTTTCTTGGATAAAGGAAGAGATTACTCGATCCATTTCCGTATTGCTCATGATATATATAATAATTCGAGCACCCATTTCAAATGCATATCCCATTTTTGCCCAGCAGGGTTATGAAAATCCGCGCGAAGCTACCGGCCGTATTGTATGTGCCAATTGCCATTTAGCTAATAAGCCCGTAGATATTGAGGTTCCACAAACGGTACTTCCCGATACTGTATTTGAAGCAGTTGTTCGAATTCCTTATGATATGCAAGTCAAACAAGTTCTTGCTAATGGTAAAAAGGGGGCTTTGAATGTGGGGGCTGTTCTTATTTTACCAGAGGGTTTTGAATTGGCCCCTCCTGATCGTATTTCGCCCGAGATGAAAGAAAAGATAGGTAATCTGTCTTTTCAAAGCTAT